TTTGATATATGGGGGCTAAAAAAAAAAATTCTTCGCAATTTCATGTGGAAAAAAAAAAAAAATAAAAAAATTGATAAAAAAGACGAAGAACAATCAAAAATAGAAGAAAAAAGACGGATAGAAATTGCAGAAACTTGGGATAGCTTCCTATTTGCTCAAATAATAAGAGGTTATCTCTTAGTAACTCAATCTATTCTTAGAAAATATATTATATTACCTTTATTGATAATAATTAAAAATAGCGTCCGTATGTTATTATTTCAATTTCCCGAGTGGTCTGAGGATTTAAAGGGTTGGAAACGCGAAATGCATGTTAAATGCACTTATAATGGGGTTCAACTATCCGAAACCGAATTTCCAAAAAACTGGTTAACGGATGGTATTCAGATAAAAATCCTATTTCCTTTTTATCTTAAACCTTGGCATAAATCTAAATTTCAATCATCTCAGAAGGCTCGACTAAAAAAAACAAAAGACAAAGGAGAACAAAATGATTTTTGTTTTTTAACAGTTTGGGGAATGGAAGCCGAACTACCGTTTGGTTCTACCCCCAAAAAGCCTTCTTTTTTTGAACCTATTTCTAAAGAATTAACAAAAAGAATAAAAAAATTTAAAACTAAGTCTTTTCTAGTTTTAAGGATTTTCAAAGAAAGAGCAACAATTTTCCTAAAAGTCGCAAAAGAAATTCAAAACTGGATTCTCAAAAACTTTATTTTGATAAAAGGAAAAATAAAAGACCTTTCAAAACGAAATCTAATTCCATTATTTGGACCGAGAGAAATATATGAATTAAACGAAACTAAAAAAGATTCAATAATGAGTAATCAGATGATTCATGAACTATCTGTTCAAAATAAATCCATGGAGTGGACAAATTCTTCACTCAGCGAAAACAAAATCAAAAATTTGATTGATAGAATAAAGACAATAAGAAATCAAATAGAAGAAATTTCAAAAGAAAAACAAAACCTAACTAATAGTTGTAACAAACTGCGTTATGATTCTAAAATAATTGAGTCATCAAAAAAAATTTGGCAGACATTCAAAAGAAAAAATACCCGATTAATTCGTAAATCTATTTTTTTTTTTAAATTTTGCATTGAACAACTGTCTATAGCAATTTTTCTAGGTATCATTAATATTCCAAGAATTACTACACAACTTTTTTTTGAATCAACAAAAACAATTCTTGATAAATATATTTACAAGACTGAAGAAAATGGAGAACAAATAAAAAAAAAAAAAAATACCATTTATTTTATTTCGACTATAAAAAATTTAATATCCAATAAAAAAAAAATTAGTTATGACCTATGCTCTTTATCACAAGCATATGTATTTTACAAATTATCACAAATTCAAGTTAGTAACTTTTATAAATTAAAGGCTGTTCTTGAATATAACATATGCATAACATCCTTGTTTGTTAAGAATCAAATAAAGGATTTTTTTCAAGAACAAGGAATCTTTCATTATGAATTGAAAGATCAAACCTTTTTTAATTACGAAGTAAATCAATGGAAAAACTGGTTACGAAGTAATTATCAATACAATTTACCTCAGATTGCGTGGGCTAGATTAGGAACAAAAAAATGGAAAAAGAAAATAAACCAAGATTCTCTAGTTCTAAACCCAAGTTTAACCAAAGAGGATTCATATGAAAAAAATAAATTTGATAATTACAAAAAACAAAGTTTTTTTGAGGCCGACTCGTTATTAAATCCAAAACATAATTTTAAAAAAGATTATATATATAATCTTTTTTGCTACAAATCCATTAATTCTACAGAAAAAAATTTTGACATGTCTATAAGCATTGCTCTAGATAATTGTTTAGTCTCTTGTTTTCTAGAAAAATATAATATTCGGGGTATAGGGGAAATTCGGCATAGAAAATATTTGGATTGGAGAATTATAAACTTTTGGGTTACAAAAAAAGTAAATATTGAACCTTGGGTTGATACCAAGAGTAAAAAAAAATATATTAATACTAAAGTTCAGAATTATCAAAGAATTGATAAAATAACTAAGACGGGTCTTGCCAATCAAAAAAGTTTCTTTTTTGATTGGATGGGAATGAATGAAGAAATACTAAATCGTCGTATAACAAATTTGGAATTTTTTTTATTTCCAGAATTTTTATTATTTTCTAGTACATATAAAATGAAACCGTGGGTCATACCAATCAAATTACTTCTTTTAAATTTTAATGAAAACATAAATGTTAATAAAAAGATCACTCGAAAGAAAAAAGGTTTTATACCATCAAATGAAAAAAAATCCCTTCGATTTTATAATCTAAATAAAGAAGAAAAAGAATCGGCCGGTCAAGTAGAGCTTGAATCAGATAAAGAAAAAAAAAGAAATCCCGAATCAGCTCTATCAAACCAAGAAAAAAATATTGAAGAAAATTATGAGGAATCGACGATAAAAAAACGTAAAAATAAAAAACAATACAAAAGCAATACAGAAGCGGAACTTGATTTATTTCTCACAAGATATTCACGTTTTCAATTGCGATGGAATTGTTTTTTTAATAAAAAAATTCTCAATAATGTAAAAGTATACTGTCTCTTGGTTAGACTAAAAAATCCAAACGAAATAGCGATATCTTCGATTGAAAGAGGAGAGATGAGCCTAGACATTCTAATGATTGAGAAGAATTTCACTTTTGCAAAATTAATGAAAAAAAGAATATTGATTATTGAACCTGTCCGTTTGTCTGTACAAAACGATGGACAACTTATTATATATAGAACCACAGGTATTTCGTTGGTTCATAAAAATAAACACAAAATAAGTAAAAGATACAAAAAAAAAAGCTATATTGATAAAAAAAAAATTGAAAAATCCATTACAAAATATCAAAACAAAACTGTAAATATAAAAAAAAACAATTATGATTTCTTTGTCCCTGAAAATATTCTATCCCCTAAACGACGTAGAGAATTTCGAATTCTAATTTGTTTCAACTTAAAAAAAAAAAATGCGAGGGATAGAAATTCAAGATTTAATAAGAATATTCAAAACTTGACCACAGTTTTGTATAAAAAGAAAGATCTTGCTAAGGATAAAAATAACCTAATTAAATTAAAATCCTTTCTTTGGCCCAATTTTAGATTAGAAGATTTAGCTTGTATGAATCGCTATTGGTTTAATACTACTAACGGAAATCATTTCAGTATGATAAGAATACACATGTATACGCGATTTCCAATTAATTAATGATAGATCCTTTTTACTATACATAATATATTAAGTTACGGTATATGAAAACAACTGTATGAAATATGAGGGATTGTTTTAAATTCAATCTTTATACATGATATTAATTTAATCAATGACATAGATACCAATCAGAGCGGATCCATAAATAAATTAACAGAATCCGACTTTTTTAGATCTAAATTTAGATTTTTTTATAAAATGAAGAATTAAGACGTTGATAATTAAATTCAGATCCTTGTACAAAAAAAACTAACATTATTATTACTGATCAGTCAAATTAATATCTTTCAATTCATATTAAAAAGGGAAGGATTTCTTTTTATGATAAAAAATGCATTCATTTCATTTCAAGAACAAAAAGAAGAAAGCAGGGGATCCGTTGAATTTCAAGTATTCAGTTTTACTAATAAGATACGAAGACTTACTTCACATTTGGAATTGCACAGAAAAGATTATTTATCTCAGAGGGGTCTACGAAAAATTCTGGGAAAACGTCAACGACTGCTGGCTTATTTGTCAAAAAAAAATAGAGTACGTTATAAAGAATTAATTAATCAGTTGAATATTCGGGAATTAAAAACTCGTTAAATTAAAAAAGTGTGAATTAGTTAATGTTTTAGATCTTGAATTTTTTGATAAACTTCTTTTTCAGCAATCTAATTCATGCCAGAACGAATCAAGGAAAAACTTATGAAGAGACCAGTTACAGGAAAAGATCTTATGATAGTCAATATGGGACCTCACCACCCATCCATGCATGGGGTTCTTCGATTAATTGTTACTCTAGATGGTGAGGATGTTGTTGACTGTGAACCCATATTGGGTTATTTACACAGAGGAATGGAAAAAATTGCAGAAAACCGAGCAATTATACAATATTTACCTTATGTAACGCGATGGGATTATTTAGCTACTATGTTTACAGAAGCAATAACAGTAAACGGACCAGAAGAATTGGGAAATATTCAAGTTCCTAAAAGGGCCAGCTATATCAGAGTAATTATGCTAGAATTGAGTCGTATAGCTTCTCATCTGTTATGGCTCGGTCCTTTTATGGCAGATATTGGTGCACAGACTCCTTTTTTCTATATTTTAAGAGAACGAGAATTTGTATATGATCTATTCGAAGCTGCCACCGGTATGAGAATGATGCATAATTTTTTTCGTATTGGAGGAATAGCGGCTGATTTACCTTATGGTTGGATAGATAAATGCTTGGATTTTTGTGATTATTTTTTAACAGAAGTTGTTGAATATCAAAAACTTATTACACGAAATCCTATTTTTTTAGAACGGGTTGAAGGAGTTGGGATTATTGATGGGGAAGAAGCAATAAATTGGGGTTTATCCGGACCAATGCTACGCGCATCCGGAATACCATGGGATCTTCGTAAAGTTGATCATTATGAGTCTTACGATGAATTTGAATGGGAAATTCAGTGGCAAAAACAAGGAGATTCATTAGCTCGGTATTTAGTACGACTTAGCGAAATGACAGAATCCATAAAAATTATTCAACAGGCTCTGGAAGGACTTCCGGGGGGTCCCTATGAGAATTTAGAAAGCAGAGGCTTTGATAGAAAAAGGAATCCAGAATGGAATGATTTTGAATATCGATTCATTAGTAAAAAACCTTCTCCTACTTTTGAATTATCGAAACAAGAACTTTATGTAAGAGTGGAAGCCCCAAAAGGGGAATTAGGAATTTTTCTCATAGGAGATCCAAGTGGTTTTCCTTGGAGATGGAAAATTCGACCGCCGGGTTTTATTAATTTGCAAATTCTTCCTGAACTAGTTAAAAGAATGAAATTGGCTGATATTATGACGATACTCGGTAGCATAGATATAATTATGGGAGAAGTTGATCGTTAAAATGATAATTTATGCAACAGCAGTCCAAACTATAAATTCTTTTGTTAGCTTGGAATCTTTAAAAGAGGTCTATGGACTCATATGGATATTTGTCCCTATATTTTCTCTTGTATTGGGAATCATAACAGGTGTACTAGTAATTGTGTGGTTAGAAAGAGAAATATCTGCAGGGATACAACAACGTATTGGACCTGAATACGCCGGCCCGTTGGGAATTCTTCAAGCTCTAGCCGACGGGACAAAACTACTTTTCAAAGAAAATCTTCGTCCATCTAGAGGAAATCCTCCTTTATTTAGTATTGGACCATCTATAGCAGTTATCTCAATTTTACTAAGTTATTCAGTAATTCCCTTTAGCAATCACCTTGTTTTAGCGGATCTCAATATCGGTATTTTTTTATGGATTGCCATTTCAAGTATTGCTCCTATTGGACTTCTTATGTCAGGATATGGATCAAATAATAAATATTCTTTTTTAGGTGGTCTGCGAGCTGCTGCCCAATCGATTAGTTATGAAATACCATTAACTCTATGTGTTTTATCAATATCTCTACGTGCGATTCGTTGAAACATAAACGTTTATTTTGACTATTCCGTTTCTTCTAGACGAATAACGGAATATATAAATATAGTTATCTTTCGGGTTAATCTTAATAAAAGGAATTTGATAGTTATATATGAGTGAAAAAAACTGCTCAGAAATTAGCAGTAAAAAGAAAAATTGAGTCTCATTTCCTATGTACAAAGGTTAAACGGAAATAAACATAAGCGTAAGAATCACTTTACCCCAGGGTTGGTTGATTAGTCATCCTGGCTTGAAGCGGGTTAAAAATATTTAACCGTATAACGTTTTTACTATCAGTTATATAGATTAACATACATGTATTACAAAGTGAGCGGCAATTAGGTAAAAGTGAGTGGATGGTTAGAAACACCAAAATACACAAAGAATTTGTAATAGAGATTAACCAAATTGAAAAGGATATTTATGCATAACATAAGAAAAAAAAAGAAGGTTAATTGGGGCTTGAAATTAGTAGAAATGATCAGACAGTACTCCCCAAGATTCCGATTCAGAGTATGCTCCTATCCACCTATAAATGTAATGACTATCAGAAACGAAATAATCCTTTATTTTTTATAAGTCCACCGACTTTTTTCTAAAAAAGAAAGAAGAATAGGAACGAAACAAGGATATTTTTTTCATATATTTCGAAAATAAAATATAATTTCTGTCATGAATAATAAACTAATAGGATATCTAATTCTTTTTCGTAATCGAAAACCGCGATGGGCTTAAATACCTATTTTTATTTTTACAAGGAGTATTTTATTAAAGGATTAAGTTATTACTCAACAAATAGAAATTCCAATTTGTAAAGGATGAGATGAATTCCGAAGCGCTTTTTTTATTCTTAGAGTTTGAGCAGACAGAATTCCATTGGTATAATTCGGGATCCCAGATATATTTATATTTAATCCATTTTAGAACACATCATATCCATCTAAATAATACTAATCTGGTCCTTAAATTTATTTATGGCCCCCGAGGAGCCGTATGAGGCGAAGACCTCATGTACGGTTTTGTAATAGCGGTGAAAATAGTAATGTTATCACCGACTAGGATTATCTAACAGTTTAAGTACAGTTGATATAGTTGAGGCACAATCAAAATATGGTTTTTGGGGATGGAATTTGTGGCGTCAACCTATAGGTTTTATCATTTTTCTAATTTCTTCCCTAGCAGAATGCGAGAGGTTACCGTTTGATTTACCAGAAGCGGAAGAAGAATTAATAGCAGGTTATCAAACTGAATATTCAGGTATCAAATTTGGTTTATTTTACGTTGCTTCTTATCTAAATCTATTAATTTCCTCATTATTTGTAACAGTTCTATACTTAGGCGGTTGGAATATTTCTATTCCGTATATATCTATTCTGGAGCTATTTCAAGGGGATCAAATTTTTGGAACAACAATTGGTATCTTTATTACATTAGCTAAAACTTATTTGTTCTTGTTCATTTCTATCGCAACAAGATGGACTTTACCTAGGCTAAGAATGGATCAACTATTAAATCTTGGATGGAAATTTCTTTTACCTATTTCCCTTGGTAATCTATTATTAACAACTTCTTTCCAACTCTTTTCACTATAAATTGAAAATGAATCCAACATATTCATTATTTGTTTTAAACAAGAGAAAGAAACAAAGATAAAATTATTCATAGATAATTACAATATGCTTCCTATGATAACCGGGTTCATGAATTATGGTCAACAAACCCTACGAGCTGCAAGGTATATTGGTCAAGGTTTCATGATTACCTTATCCCACACAAATCGTTTACCTGTAACTATTCAATATCCCTATGAAAAATTAATAACATCGGAACGTTTCCGTGGTCGAATCCATTTTGAATTTGATAAATGCATTGCTTGTGAAGTATGTGTTCGAGTATGTCCTATAGATCTGCCTGTTGTTGATTGGAAATTGGAAACTAATATTCGAAAAAAACGATTGCTTAATTACAGTATTGATTTTGGAATTTGTATATTTTGTGGTAATTGTGTTGAGTATTGTCCAACAAATTGTTTGTCAATGACTGAAGAATATGAATTTTCAACTTATGATCGTCACGAATTGAATTATAATCAAATAGCTTTGGGTCGTTTACCAATGTCAGTAATTGATGATTACACTATTCGAACAATTTTGAATTCGCCTCAAAGAATAAATGGGTAAACCCATTAATTTGATTAAAAAAAGAATTTAAATTTTTTGAATTATATAAAGAATTTAATTAAAAATTTGTATTTATATAATAATATTAAGTATTAAGGCTCATTTTTTTAATATAATATATTCGTAATTACTTTCTTGAAATAGATAGGTTGAAAATACACTTTAGAATAAAAAAAGAGAAACTGTCTAATAATTGTATCTACATCAATTCATATCCATTAGATTCTAATTTCACTCTATTAGAAACATATTAAAAACTAATTTCCCGGTTAAATTAATAAGGTCATGAAAAGGATTTCGATTTTTTTCTTATTTTAATAATATAATGGATTTGCCTGGACCAATACATGATTTTCTTTTAGTTTTTCTGGGATCCGGTCTTCTAGTAGGAGGTCTGGGAGTGGTCTTACTTCCCAACCCAATATTTGCCGCTTTTTCCTTAGGATTTGTTCTTGTTTGTATATCTTTATTGTATATTCTATCAAATTCCCATTTTGTAGCTGCTGCACAACTCCTTATTTACGTGGGGGCCATAAATGTTTTAATCATATTTGCTGTGATGTTCATGAATGATTCAGAATATTCCACAGATTTGAATCTGTGGACCGTTGGGAATGGGATTACTTCGTTGGTTTGTACAACTATTCTTTTTTCATTAATGTCTACTATTCTCGATACGTCATGGTACGGGGTTATTTGGACTACAAGATTAAACCAGATTCTAGAGCAAGATTTAATAAGTAATAGTCAACAAATAGGAATTCATTTATCAACAGATTTTTTTCTTCCATTTGAACTCATTTCAATAATTCTTTTAGTTGCTTTGATAGGTGCAATTTCTGTGGCTCGTCAATAAAAAACGTTCGAATTAGTAAAGACCAAAGAAAACTTTGTGTATGTTATGATATTTTTTTCCGTTCATTCAATTAAATTGGATTTAATATTACTTAATATTTAAAATATGAATTTTTATATTTGATATATATTTGAAATTTTTTTTTACCTAATATAGTTTTTATTCGTACTTTTTTTTTTTATTCTAGTTGATTGAATCCGGTGAATTATTTTTCATATTTAAATGAATCCAAATTGATAAGGAGTTGCTGAATGATACTCGAACATGTACTTGTTTTGAGTGCCTATTTATTTTTGATTGGTCTTTATGGATTGATCACGAGTCGAAATATGGTTAGGGCTCTTATGTGTCTTGAACTTATACTGAATGCAGTTAATATGAATTTCGTAACATTTTCTGATTTTTTTGATAATTCCCAACTAAAAGGGGATATTTTCTGCATTTTTGTTATAGCAATTGCAGCCGCTGAAGCAGCTATTGGATTAGCTATAGTCTCGTCAATTTATCGTAACAGAAAATCAACTCGCATCAATCAATCGACCTTATTAAATAAGTAGCATAAAAAAAAAATTATAGATTGAAATTTGCATATATAATAGGTTCTGACCTACTATATTATATTTGTGAAAATCTCAGAAATCCAAGTATTTTAGCCCCATTTTTTTATCAATTGAGCCAGAATTCATTACAAAAATTCTATTAAAGGAAATCATTGCTTCATCTAGTATTTTAATATATCATTCAGTTAGAAGTTTACTAGATTGAAAATTTATGACATTCAAAAAACTATTGATCCTATGTCACATTCAGTAAAAATTTATGATACCTGTATAGGATGTACTCAATGTGTCCGAGCATGCCCTACAGACGTATTAGAAATGATACCTTGGGATGGATGTAAAGCTAAGCAAATAGCTTCTGCTCCAAGAACCGAGGACTGTGTTGGTTGTAAGAGATGTGAATCCGCCTGTCCAACGGATTTTTTGAGCGTTCGGGTTTATTTATGGCATGAAACAACCCGAAGTATGGGTCTAGCTTATTGATACGTTACCGAAAACCTCATTTGAATAAATTTTGAATACATTTTCTTTTTTTTATTGACAAGTACTCGTACTCAAAAAAATGAAATTATATTTTTTTATTTATATATTTTTTTTGAGTACGCGTTCTTTGGACCTGGTGTATCTTGTCTTTACCACGAATGATTTTCCTTGGTTAACAATAATTGTTGTTTTTCCAATATCTGCCGGTTCGTTAATGTTATTTCTCCCACATAGGGGAAATAAAGTCAATAAATGGTATACTATATGCATTTGTATTTTAGAACTTCTTCTAACGACCTATGCTTTTTGTTATAATTTTAAAATGGACGATCCATTAATTCAACTGTCCGAAGATTATAAATGGATCAATTTTTTAGATTTTTACTGGAGAATGGGAATAGATGGACTTTCTATAGGAACGATTTTATTGACGGGATTTATTACTACTTTAGCCACTTTAGCGGCTTTTCCAGTTACTCGCGATTCCCGATTATTCCATTTCCTGATGTTAGCAATGTACAGCGGTCAAATAGGATCATTTTCTTCTCGGGATCTTCTACTTTTTTTCATCATGTGGGAATTAGAATTAATTCCCGTTTATCTACTTTTATCCATGTGGGGTGGAAAGAAACGTCTGTATTCAGCTACAAAATTTATTTTATACACGGCAGGAAGTTCTATTTTTTTATTAATAGGAGTTTTAGGTATAAGTTTATATGGTTCGAACGAACCAACATTAAATTTAGAACTCTTAGCTAATCAATCCTATCCTGTTACACTCGAAATACTATTTTATATTGGATTTCTTATTGCTTTTGCCGTCAAATCACCGATTATACCTTTACATACTTGGTTACCTGACACCCACGGCGAGGCACATTACAGTACCTGTATGCTTCTCGCTGGAATCTTATTAAAAATGGGAGCATATGGGTTGGTTCGAATCAATATGGAATTATTACCTCACGCTCATTCTATGTTTTCTCCCTGGTTGATGGTAGTCGGTACAATACAAATAATTTATGCAGCTTCAACATCTCCCGGTCAACGTAATTTTAAAAAGAGAATAGCCTATTCTTCTGTATCTCATATGGGTTTTATAATTATAGGTATTAGTTCTATAACAGATCCTGGACTTAATGGAGCTATTTTACAAATAATCTCTCATGGATTTATTGGCGCTGCACTTTTTTTCTTGGCAGGAGCGAGTTATGATAGAATTCGGCTTGTTTATCTTGATGAAATGGGTGGAATGGCTATCTCGATTCCAAAAATATTTACAATGTTTACTATCTTATCGATGGCTTCCCTTGCATTGCCAGGCATGAGTGGTTTTGTTGCAGAATTAATCGTTTTTTTTGGAATAATTACCAGCCAAAAATATTTCTTAATTTCAAAAATTTTAATTATTTTTGTAATGGCAATTGGAATGATATTAACTCCTATATATTTATTATCTATGTCACGCCAAATGTTCTATGGATACAAGTTAATTAATGTCAAAAACTTTTCTTTTTTTGATTCTGGACCCCGAGAGTTATTTCTTTCAATCTCCGTTCTTCTACCTATAATTGGTATTGGGATTTATCCTGATTTTGTGCTCTCATTAGCAAGTGACAAGGTCGAATCCATTTTATCTAATTACTTTTATGGATAGTTTTCAGGAGATAAAAAAAAGTATTACATTGAATTGTAATAAGAAGTCTTTGGTCTTTGTATTGTGAGAACCCTTTGAATCATTGTACTACTTGATTCAAAAGGTTCTTGATGATTTACTACTAAAAACTAAATTTGATTTCTTAACTTATATGAAGTTAGATATAGATGCTATTCTTTATTTATTTGAATTTGGATTCTTTTTTTTTTTTGTTACTGTTTTATTTATATTTAATTCGATGTAAAAGAACCATAACTATGTAAACCTATTCCTAAAAGATTGACGCCAAAATAGCATATCCAAATTAAAAGAAAACCTATCGAAGCCACAATTGCAGAATTCATACCCCTACCATTCCTATTTGTTTTAATATGTAAATAAATTGCGAATATGATCCAAGTAATAAATGCCCAAGTTTCTTTTGGATCCCAGTTCCAATATGAACCCCATGTCTCATTAGCCCATACAGCTCCTGAAAGAATGCCGACGGTTAAAAAGATAAACCCAAGACTAATAATACGAAAACTCCAATAATCTAATTGTTCAATCAATTGATACCTATAATAATTTCTAGAAAAACTAAAATTAATGTTTTGTTGTAGTAAAATAGAATTTCTTTCATTTATGTAGTAAAATACATCAAAAGAAAATAATTCATTTAATAAAAAATTTTTTTTTTTATTCTTTTTCCAAAAAGTAGGTCCGACTTTGCGAAATGTAATCACTAGAAGAGCCATTGATAATAATGATCCGCATAACAGAGCGCCATAGCCTAATATCATCATACTTACGTGCATCATTAACCACTGGGACTGGAGAGCTGGTACTAATATTGCAGACTGAGGCATTTTGTTTAAAAGACCTGAAGTAGCAAAACCCTGAATAAAAATAGCACTTGGCGCAGTTATTGCGTTTAAGTGATTTTGTTGTTTTTTATTAAAATAGGAAACCATATGAATAATTGAAAAAGCCCATGAAAGAAAAATTAATGATTCATATAAATTACTTAATGGAAAATGTCCTGAATAAATCCAACGAGTGAATAATAATCCTGTTATACCAAAAAACGTAATTACGATTCCTTTATCTGATGAATCAAAAAATCCTATGATTTCATCTAAATTAACTAAAAAAGTCAAAAAATAAATTGTCAGTACAATTGAAACGACCGAAAAAGATATATGAGTTAATATGTGCTCTAAAATTGAAAAAATCATAAAAAATTTGTTAAAAATTAATAAATTAATACTAGGTTTTACCCGATTTTAGAAAAAAAGTAGGGTATTATTTTGATTATAAAACTTATAATATCTCTTTTATAAGATCTTATGCCGCTACTCGGACTCGAACCGAGATGCTCTAGCACTGCTTCCTAAGAGCAGCGTGTCTACCAATTTCACCATAGCGGCAACTTGTTCAAAACAATACTAACAAGTTTTTATTCAATCGTCGAGATGCAAATTTAGCCAATTGACCGGAATTTACAATTGATTTAATGAATAAAAACTTGTTAAATAGGTCTTGTGGGTTTTAATTCAATTAAGATCTTTTTTTTATCAGAGTTATTTAAAATTATTTAAATTCACTTTTTGTCCTTTATATTTTTTTCTAGAATACAATGAAAAATTTCACTAAATTCAAGTAATGGGGACTTCAACCCAACGACAAAACTCTAAATGCTCTTTATCATTTTTTTTCATTTATATGATTAAAAAAATGATAAAAAGCATTTATCAGTTCCATAAAAAAAAAAAATAAATAAGATTTTCCTAATTGCTCAAGAGAAATGGAAAAAAAAAATAATTATCAAAATATTTATTTTGATGCATCTTTTTATATTGTACAAACATAATTTTTTTTTTCACTTAAATTAATTAATTTGAAGAACCTTTTTATTTTGCTTAAAGATCTTTGATTTACTCATAATGAGTAAATCAAAGATCTTTATTTATAAGGTAGTGATGGGGAAAATAAGAATCCCCCCCCTTTTTTTTTACTAAAAAAACGTGAACCTTTCTTTTTTATCTATATATTGTCGTTTTTTTCTCTTCTTTTGGTTCACATTTTTTATATGTATTCTAAAAAATTGGTTTTTAAGTTAGGCTAATTCTAATTATTATAGTGTTTTTTATTTATTTTGTTGCACAAAAAAACTTTTTGAATTACCTGTAGAAAGTGATTTCCCTAACGAAAAAGCTTTCAACGATGTCCAATAGCCCTTCCTTTTCCAAATTTTTTTACGAATACGCTTTTTCGAGATAGAAGTACGTTTTTTTGGAACTGCCATTCAAAAATGAAAAAAGTTTTTCAGTGGTATAATTGGATGTCAAAGACATTTATTATTCTATTCTTTCGTACTCCATATCGAGTTATTTTTTTTCTTTCAAATTTTATTATATATTATTTTCAAAACAAAAAAGACATTCAAAAGTTTAAAACCCAACTGTTTTTTACTTTTTTTTTATTTGGTTATTAAATTTTTGTTATTTAACGTTTGAAATCCGTACGAGAGTGCTCATTTAATTAATCTATACTGCTAGATTAGATTATCAAAAAAATTATGAGATTTCTTCACATCATATGTAAAAAAAAATATCGATTATAATAATCTTTCTTGCAAATAAAAAAAGCTCACTTGGTGTACTGGAAGACAATCACTAAATTCCATAATTAAAATTTATTCCTTAATAATTCTAAATAATCAAAATAAAATAACTTTGTTTTAGGTAAAGTTTTTTTAGTATATAATTAATATTAAGTTTAAGTATTTTTTTTGCGTGTAAATCTTTGTTCTATTCTTAATATATGTATATAAATTATTATAATACGGAATTATACTTCACTTTTTCTGTATCTGCATAAAATCACAATTTTATTTAGTAGTAATAAAAAAAAAGACAAATAATTTTTTTTTTTACAGTAACTTAGTAATATTATTTAATCACTTTTCATTTTTTTATTTAAATATATATTTCTTTTCAAAGATTTCTGAAGGATTATACTAATTCGAAAAAATTGATATTTAGGTTTAAAATCTCGTGCTTTTATATTGGCCCCTTTGAAAAAAAATATATATACAAACCAGTGAATAAGAAATAAAAAATTTAAGAATAAAATAAAAAGGATTTTTTATTTTATGGAACATACATATCAATATTCATGGATCATCCCTTTCATTCCACTCCCAGTACCTATTTTATTAGGAGTTGGGCTTCTACTTTTTCCGACAGCAACAAAAAACCTTCGCCGTATGTGGACTTTTCTGAGTATTTTTTTGTTAAGTATAGTTATGATCTTTTCACTCTATCTATCTATTCAACAAATTTTTCTAAGTTGCATTCATCAAAATGGGTGGTCTTGGACCATAAATAATGAATTTTCTTTTGAGTTCGGTTACTTTATTGATCCACTTACTTCTATTATGTCAATATTAATTACAACTGTTGGGATTTTGGTTCTTATTTATAGTGACAATTATATGTCTCATGATCAAGGATATCTGAGGTTTTTTGCTTATATGGGTTTTTTTAATACTTCAATGTTAGGATTAGTTACTAGTTCTAATTTGATCCAAGTTTATTTTTTTTGGGAATTAGTTG